TTTTAATTGACGACTATCAAACAAATCAGAAAATGTTACGAGATTTATATTAACCGCATTCAGTATAAGTTCAAGACACATAAGTGCTCTAACCATGTTTCGACTTGTGATCAATCCATAAATACCGATAGAAAATAAATAGGCACTCAAAATAAGTACATGTTCGGTCATCATTGACCAACCCCTCATCAATCTTGATTCATTTCAATATGAACAACAATTTCACCGATTTGATTAGAATATAAATTAAGTACGAAACAAAGTAAGGTATTAGTAATGGATCGAACTAAACCCCTTTCAATTTCATATATGAACAATAGAATATGAAAATGGAACTGAAGGAAAATGGATGTGATAACATAGAACAAAACAAGACTTTATTTATTTTATTTTGGATCTAAGTATTTATTACTTAATTACTTTACTGCCGGGCCATAGCAATTGCACCTATCAAAGCAACTAAAAGAATTATAGAAATGAGTTCAAATGGAAGGTAAAAATCTGTTGATAAATGAATCCCAATTTGTTGAACGTTACTTGTTAGGTCCTGCTCTATAATCTGATTTGATCTTGTAGTCCAAACAATCCCGTACCACGACGTATCCGAGATAGTAGTAATTAGTGAAAAAAGAATACTTGTACAAACCAGTGAAGTGACCCCATCCCCAACGGTCCAAAGATAGAAATCGTTGTAATATTCTGAACCATTCATGAACATCACAGCAAATAGGATTAAAACATTTACAGCTCCTACGTAAATAAGGAGTTGTGCAGCAGCTACAAAATAGGAGTTAGATGGAATATGGAATAAGGATATACAAACAAGAACCAGTCCCAATGAAAAAGCAGAATAAATTGGGTTGGTAAGTAAGACCACCCCCAGACCTCCTAATATAAGACCTGATCCCAGAAATACTAAAAGAATATCATGTATTGGTCCAGGTAAATCCATTATGTGTAAAAAAAGAGATAAATAAATCGAAATATTTCATAAACTTACTAACCGATCCAAGAAAAAAGAGGTTACCTTATTTTTTTCTTGTATATGATACGTTCCTAATTGAATCCTAAAGGGGTGTAGATTTATATAGATACAGTTATTGGATCAATCCCGCTACTGTATCTGAAAGAGTAGTTCGGAATTGTATATTTTGAAATCATCACAGATCTATGAATCCGTTCTAAATCAAAATCCAGCCTTGATTCTCACCAATCAATAGTTATTTACTGACCTAGCAAAATGAAAGAAGCCTCACTCCTTTACTTTAGATCAAAACGGAATCTTAGTAATTGGTAATCGTTTTTGAATCAAGAGGTTTACCCCTGATTATTTTGATTGGAGTCGAATTCGTAATTGTTCGAATTGTGTAATCTCCAATTACTGACATTGGTAACCGGCCCAAAGCAATTTGATTATAATTCAATTCGTGACGATCATAAGTAGAAAGTTCATATTCTTCAGTCATTGATAAACAGTTTGTTGGACAATACTCGACACAATTACCACAAAATATACAGATTCCAAAATCAATACTATAATTAAGCAATCGTTTCTTTCTAATATCCGTTTCCAATCTCCAATGAACAACGGGTAGATCTATGGGGCATACCCGAACACATACTTCACAAGCAATGCATTTATCAAATTCAAAATGGATTCGACCACGAAAACGCTCCGATGTGATCGATTTTTCATAAGGATATTGAATAGTCACAGGTAAACGATTCACGTGAGATAAGGTAATCATGAAACTTTGACCAATATACCTTGCAGCTCGTATTGTCTGTTGACCATAATTCATGAACCCAGTCACCATAGGGAACATATCGTGGATATCCATGAATAGTTTGATGTTTCTTTCTCTTGCTCTAGATAGGTTATGAATCTAGAATATCATATTTTGTTATAGCGAAACGAGTTGGGAAGAAGTTGTTAATAATAGATTACCTAGAGAAATAGGTAAAAGAAATTTCCACCCAAGGTTTAATAGCTGGTCCATTCTCATCCTAGGTAAAGTCCATCTTGTTGTGATAGGAATGAACAGGAACAAATAAGCTTTAGCTAATGTAATAAGGATACCAATTGTCATTCCAAAGACTCCACCTGTTTTATTTATTCCAAAAGGTTCAGAAATGAATATGTACGGAATAGAGAAATTCCACCCGCCCAAGTAAAGAACTGTTACAAATAATGAAGAAACTAGTAGATTTAGGTAAGAAGCAACGTAAAATAAACCAGATTTAATACCTGAATATTCGGTTTGATAACCTGCTACTAATTCCTCCTCTGCTTCTGGTAAATCAAAAGGTAATCTTTCACATTCCGCTAGGGAAGAAATTAGAAAAACTATAAACCCTATAGGTTGACGCCACAGATTCCACCCCCAAAACCCATATTTTGACTGTGCCTCAACTATATCAACTGTACTTGAACTGTTAGATAATCATAGTCGATGATAACATCACTATTCCCATCGCTATTCCAGAACCGCACATGAGACCTCAGCTTCATACGGCTCCTCGATGGCCACAAATAAATCTAAGGACTGGTTCATTATTACCTCGGCATGTTTGTAGTGTAGATTAGAGTAAAGATGTATCGAAGAGTCCCGAATTAGACCAATGGAATTCCGTCCGCCATAATAAAAAAAAGCGCTTCCGAATTGATCTCATCCTTTATTTTCTAATTAGACTTAGAATTCTTTTAGTTCAGTAATAACTTAATCCTTCAATAAAATACTCGTTGTTTCAATAGATATTTCGACCCATACTTTTCGTACGAAAAATAATTAGACACTAATTCATAAGTTATAGTTGATAAATCATTATAAGAATTCTATCCGTATGAATATGGATAGGATTGAGGAAAGAAAGAATAAAGAAAGATTTCTTATTATTCAGTTTTCCTATTGCATTCCATTTCTTTCGTTCCTGTTCTTCTTTCTCACTCAGAAGGGGGGTTTCTAAAAAATCAAATCAAAGGATTACTTCGTTCTCGACAGTCATTTATTTAATCAGTGGATAGAAGCATACTCTGGATCGGAATCGTGAGGAAGTACTGCTTGATCATTTCTACGAACTTAAAGCCCTCATTATGATTCCTTTTATTTTATGCAGAAATATCCTTTTGGATACCTTACATTATCTTCATCACTAATCCTTTGTGTACCTTTGTGTTCCTAACCGTCCACTCATTTTTGATTGATCCCCGATATGGTAATACATACAACATCCCCAACATACAACAACATACAATACAATAGTAGAAACTCCATACAGTTGATCTTTTGCACCCGCTTCAAGTCATGATGACTAATCAACCAATCTTGGGGTAAACAGTTTCGACCGCTTATGTTTACTTCCACTTTACTCTCGTACATAGGGAATGAGAATCAATCTTCTTACTGCAAATTCATAAGCTGTTTTGTTTCACTCATATAACTATCTGGTTTAACTCATCGACCCGAATGATGAATAAAAAGAGAAAGGTATCTATTCAACACATCCAACCCCTTTCCTTTATTTCCAGGAAAGGGGTAAAGGTTCATGTTCCAACGAATCACACGTAGAGATATTGATAACACACACGGAGTTAATGGTATTTCATAACTAATAGATTGAGCAGCAGCTCGTAGACCACCTGAAAAGGAATATTTATTATTCGATCCATATCCTGACATAAGAAGTCCAATAGGAGCAATACTGGAAATAGCGATCCATAAAAAAACGCCTATACTGAGATCGGCTAGAACAAGGCGATAGCCAAAAGGAATTACTAAATAGCTTAGTAGAATTGATATGACCGCTATAGATGGCCCCATACTGAATAAACGAACATCTCCTCTAGATGGGAGAAGATCCTCTTTCAAAAGTAGTTTGGTCCCATCTGCTAGAGCTTGAAGAATTCCCAAGGGGCCGGCATATTCAGGCCCGATACGTTGTTGTATCCCTGCAGATATTTCTCTTTCTAACCACACAATCACGAGTACGCCTATTGTGATTCCCGATACAGGAGTAAAAATAGGGACAAGCAGCCATAAGAGGTCTATGACCTCTTTTAAGGATTCCGATCTGGAAAAAGAATTGATAGCTTGTACTTCTGTCGTATCAATTATCATTTCAACGATCAACTTCTCCCATAATGATATCTATACTACCTAGTATCGTCATGATATCAGCCAATTTCATTCTTTTAACTAGCTGAGGAAGAATTTGCAAATTGATGAAACCAGGTGGACGAATTTTCCATCTCCAGGGAAAAACACTATTATCCCCTATCAGAAAAATTCCCAATTCTCCCTTTGGGGCTTCTACTCTCACATAAAGTTCTTGTTTCGACAATTCAAAAGTGGGAGAAGGCTTTTTACTAATGAATCGATATTCAAAACCATTCCATTCGGAATCACTTGCTCTATCAAAGCGTCGAACTTCTAAGTTCTCATAGGGCCCCCCCGGAATTCCTTCTAGAGCCTGTTGAATAATTTTTATGGATTCCGTCATTTCATTGATTCGTACTAAATAACGAGCTAATGAGTCTCCTTCTTTTTGCCACTGGACTTCCCAATCGAATTCATCGTAACACTCATAATGATCAACTTTACGAAGATCCCATTGGATTCCGGAAGCTCGTAGCATTGGTCCCGATAAACCCCAATTTATTGCTTCCTCCCCACCAATAATGCCCACCCCTTCAACTCGTTCCAAAAAAATGGGATTTTGCGTAATAAGCTTTTGATATTCAACAATTCCTGTTAAAGAATAATCGCAGAAATCCAAACATTTATCTATCCAGCCATGAGGTAAATCAGCAGCGACTCCCCCGATACGGAAATAATTATGCATCATTCGCATACCTGTGGCAGCTTCGAATAGGTCATATAGCAATTCCCTTTCTCTGAAAATATAGAAGAAGGGAGTCTGTGAACCGATATCTGCCATAAAAGGTCCAAGCCATAATAAATGAGAAGCTATACGACTCAGCTCCAGCATAATTACTCTGATATAGCTGGCTCTTTTGGGTACTTGAATATTTCCTAATTGTTCTGGTGCATTTACCGTTATTGCCTCTGTGAACATAGTAGCTAAATAATCCCAACGTGTTACATAAGGAAGATATTGTATAATTGTTCGGTTTTCCGCAATTTTTTCCATCCCTCTGTGTAAATAACCCAATACGGGTTCGCAGTCAATAACATCTTCACCATCTAGAGTAACGATAAGTCGAAGAACACCATGCATTGATGGGTGGTGAGGACCCATATTAACTATCATGAGGTCTTTTCTTGTAGCCGGTACATTCATATGTTTTCTTCTCCGATCCATTATTCTATGAATTGCCGAAAACGAAATAAATGAGGTTCATCAAAATTCAAGATCTAATAAACCAAAGAATTCAAACAATCTTCAAATTAACGAGTTTTTGGTTCCCGAATATCTAATTGATCAATTAATTTTTTATAACGCACTCTATTTTTCTTTGACAAATAAGCCAGCAGCCGTTGACGTTTTCCCAGAATTTTCCGCAAACCTATCTGAGATAAATAATCTTTTCTGTGCAATTCAAAATGTGAAGTAAGTCTCTGTATCTTATTGGTGAAACTGATTACTTGAAATTCAACAGATCCTTTGTTTTTTTCTTCTTTCGGAATAACTGAGATGAATGAATTTTTGACCATAACCATAAAAATAAAATTTCTCTCTTTTTTTTTTTTTTCCACAGATATGGATTTTACCAATCAGGAATAATAAGAATGCCAGTTATTTTGATCTGATACACCCAATAATCTGGATTTATTCATATATTACTTTATTCTATCAAATCAAATCAAAATTAAATTCAAATGAATTGTAAGTACAATTTTTAATTTGATTCGATAGAAGGGCAATTTCTGTACCCACAAAAGAAAATGATTTTGACCTAAGAAGATTCTGCCGAAGCATTTCTAGATTCAATCCAATTGAGACGTTATTGAATCGGTATCATGTATTAGAATGTAACACAGCGTGTGTGTACATTCATATACCGGATCCGACACCTGATATATAGGAAATGTACCAACCATCAACTAATTCCGAATCGTGGATACATATGTATCCTTGACATACTGAAACGGCTGCCATTATTGGTATCAAACCAGTAGCGATTCATACAAGCTAAATCCTCTAATCGATAATTGGGCCAAAGAAACAATTTGAATTGAATGAATTTATTTATATCTGTATCAATATGCTTGTCCTCATCCAAAAATTGCCCCCAGTTCCTTACATTGTTGTCATTGAAAAATACCGGATTTCTATCCATAACATTCCTATTTCCGGAATTGAAACAAATTAGAATTCTCAATTCTCTACGACGCCTAGGGGATAGAATATTTTCAGGAACAAGCAAATCATAAGGATTTTCGTCTCTATTCACAAGCATCTTTTTATGTTGTACAATGGATCCATTGAAATAATTCTCATCAACATATCTTTTTTCTCGATATCTTCCATTAGTTTGGCATTTATTATTATGGACCAATGAGATACCTATGGTTTGATACATAATAAATTGTCTATCCCATTTTATAGACAGACGTACTGGTTCGAGAATCAATATTCCCTTTTTTATCAATTCTGGAAGAGTTAGATTCGTCTGAATTAACATTACATCCAGGTGCATTTCTCCTCCTTGAATAGAGGATATAGCAATTTCCTTTGCATTTTTGAGTCTAAGCAGGAAACAATATACCTTAACATTATTGAAAATTCTGTGATTCAAAGGATCATCCCATCTCAATTGAAAAAGCAAATATTTTTTCAGGAATAACTCTAGTTTTGCTTTCTTGTTACTCTCGGGTTGTCCTTTCTTTTCACGTTTTTGAATGTCTGATTCCGTGTAATCCTTTTCAAAACCTTTTTGTCGTTTTCGTGCGTCTGAGCCAATATTTCCGTGGCCGAGCTGTTCTTTTTCTTCTTGATTTCGATTCTTTAATTCAAGATATTCTTTTTGATTAGATGATATACGAAGATCCTTTTTTTGATTTCCATTAATGTTTTTGTTTTCACTAATGTTTTCATTTCCATTAAAAATGAAAAGAAGTAATTTGATTGGTATAATCCACGGTTTGATCTTATATGCATCATAAAGTGGCACAAATTCTGAGAAGAACCAAGATTTCGGATTTAATATGGGACGATATGGCATTTCTTTATTCATTCCCATCAAAAAAAACTTTTTTTTTTGATTGGGGGGGTTGATTTCTTGATGAATCGTGAGATAGAAAAGATCTTTCTTATCAATCATTTGATAATAATCAGTCTCGGTCTTAGTCATTTTATTAATGTTGGTCCCGGTATCCGTATCGGTCCAGGACTCAATATCGATATTCTTTCTAAGAAATAAATCGAAAATTTTCCACTCCAAATATTTTCTATCCGTACTTTTACCCGTACCAATAATATACTCTTCTCCTAGATAATCACTAATAGATATATCCCCCAGTACATAAAATGGTTCAATTTTAGGTGTGTTGTAATTATATGGAATCTCTCGGTCCTCGTTTACTTGTAATGAGGATGGATAAATATATGAGTCTTTCCTATCCCCATAATTAATATATTTATATGAAAAAAGATCATATCTGTAGTTTTTTTTGAATTTTGCTTTTTTGCTCGTCAATGAATTCACTTCATAATCATTTTTTTTCTCGTAATGAATGAATTGGGCTTTTTCATATGAATTCTTTTTTGAGTCTTTATTTTTAATCGTACGACGCCGATTGACCCTAGTTCGCCATTTTTGCGGTACTAATTTAGACCACCTAGCCTGAGATAAATTGTATTGATAATGACCCCTTAACCAGTTTTTCCATTCATTCATTCCAGAATTCGGAAGTTTTTTATGCCTTGATTTGGAATCAAATATTCTTCGTGTTCCAAAAAAATTCCTGATTCTTTCCTTAAGAATAAGATATGCTTCGCGATATTGAAGTAGAGATCTCAAATGATACTTCTTAATAGCTTGGATTTGTGATAATTTGTAAAATACAGATGCTTGTGAAAAGGAATATAGGTCACCAGAAATCTTTGATTTATTATTACTAATATTAGAAAGAGACTTTTTTATAGTCGAAATAAAGTGAATTTTTTTTTGATTTGTTTCATCAATCCCTTCTTTATTTTTTTCATCATTGTGAATGTATTTATCGATAATCTTTTTTGTTGATTCAAGGAAAAGTTGTACATTGACTCTAGAAATATTAACAGTACATAGAAAGATATGTATGTATATTCTTTCGTTGAAAAATGTCAAAAAATAGTGCCATTTGCGTATGAATATGAATCTGTTACTTCTTCTTTTTGATATCTGCCAAATAGGTTTCTGCGATTCCGATCTTTTATCACCACAACTTGTATCGTTAGGACTAATATTTATATCCGGAGTTAGAAATATTTTTCTTTTGTCTTTTGCACCCCTTTCTATTTGATTTCTGATTAGGGTTGTTCTATCGGACAGATCTTTCCTTTTTTTTTCTGTCAGTGAATAATTTGCCCAATCCATGAATCTAATTCGAATGGTCGATTCAGGAACAATTTTATTACTGCTTCTGATTAGGGAATCTTTTCCATTTTCATTCGGTTCATATACTTTCTTCAATACAAATAAGAAAATTGTATTTACGTTTACAAACTCTTTTATTATTCTTTTTAAAAATAGAACCGTTTTGATAATCCATCTTGTTTTTTCTTTTGAGACCTTTATAAACTGTTTTGTTTTTTTTTTGAAAACTCTTAGAACTAGAAAACATTTTTTTTTCACTTTTCTCTTTTTTTTTTCGAATTCATTATAAATAGGTTCAAAAAAGGAAGGTTGTTGTCGGGCCGAACCAAAAGGTAGTTCGGTTTCCCTTCCCCAGATTGTTAAAAAACAAAAATTTTCCGTTTTCCCTTTCTTTTGGATTGGATCTCTATGATGGGATCGTAGTTTGGATTTGCGCCAGGGTTTCAGACAGAAAGGAAATAGGATTTTTATCTGAATACCATCCGTTAACCAGTTTTTCGGAAATTCTGTTTCTGATAATTGAACACCATTATAGGTGCATTTAACATGCATTTCTCTATTCCACTCCTTCAAATCCTCGTACCACTCGGGGAATTGAAATAAGAGCATACGGCCGAGGTTTTTAGCTATTATCAATGAAGGCAATATGATGTATTTTCTAAGAATCGATTGGGTTACTAACATAGTACCTCTTATTGCTTGAGCAAATATAATAGTATCCCAAGTTTCTGCTATTGCTATCCTTTCATTCTCGTTTTTTTTATCTGCAATTTTTTTTGCCTTTTCTTTTGCCTCTTCCTCCTCAGAATCCGAAGTTTTGAATTTCGGTCCTGTATCTATCCAATTTCTAAAAATTAGATTCATTGTTCGGGAGATATCAAAAGAAAAAAAAAAAGTTTTGTCTATTCTGTCCAAAAAAAGCAGGGAATGCACATTCGCTTGAAACATTTCCCAAGTAACTATTTTACGTCTTTGAGCGCGCATGGATCCTTTTACTATATCCCGACGAAAATCTGATTGTTGTGAGTAACGTATCAAAGCCAACTCTTCTGCTTGATCACTATTAGTACTGGTACTAGTATGAGTATTGGTATTCTCATCCGGATCCGCCTTATCAGTATAAATTACCACACGTTTGGCTTTTCTTGAACGAATCCCATGATTTTCTGTTGATTCTTCCTCATTTTCCTCCTCCCGCTCTTCAAAAGAATCGATCAATTTGTATGATCGTCGAGGAATCTTTTTACCGATTTCTTCTATTCCAATAGATTTTTTTTGAATTGTTTGATTATTTGGATCAGTTGTAATTACATCGAATAGAAATTTCAAACATTTTTTTTTATTTTCTGAATCAAATCTTCTTTGTTCGGATATTAAAACAAGCTTTTTAAAATTAAGATTAAAACCAGTTGTTGATTTCCTAGCTAATTCACTGATAGAGGTCAAGAAAGGACCAAT